AGGTGTTACATCACGTACTAAACTTAATAGTATACCACTTCTACGAATGGCTCGTAATGCTGCATCTCTTCCGAGACCAGGGCCTTTTATCATAACTTCTGCCCGTTGCAGACCCTGATCCACTACTGTACGAATAGCATTTACCACAGCGGCTTGAGCAGCATAGGGTGTACCTCTTCTTGTGCCTTTGAATCCAGAAGTACCCGCAGAGGCCCAAGAAACCACCCGACCTCGTATATCTGTAACAGTTACAATGGTATTGTTGAAACTCGCTTGAACATGAATAACTCCTTTTGGTATTCTACGTCCATTCTTACGTGAACCAATACGTCCATTCCTACGTGAACCAATTCTTGGTATAGCTTTTGTCATATTTTATCGTCTCATAAATATGAGTCATAAATATACAGAAAGAAAAGATACGGAGATATCCATTTCATGTTAAAACATATCTTTTATTCTTACATGGGTCCTCCCCTTTAGAAAAGAAAGTTCTTTTTTAGAAAGATTACCCTTGTCTCTGTTTATGTCTCGGATTGGAACAAATCACTATAATTCGTCCGCGCCTACGGATCAGTCGACATTTTTCACAAATTTTACGAACAGAAGTCCTTATTTTCATATTTCTTATTCCTTACCTTAATTCTGAATCTACTCTTTTGAAGAAAAAAAGTTTCTTGAATATTTTTTTTTTAACTTCGAATTGTGTCCCCATGAAAGGAATGTTTAAAAAAATCACCTAATCGTTCGAATCTTTGTTGCGAAGTCTATAAATTATACGTCCTCTGGTTGAATCATAACGACTTACTTCAATTTTTACTCTATCTCCTGGTAGTATCCGTATAAAACTGCGCCGTATCCTCCCTGAAGCATAACCTAGAATTAGATCTTCATTATCTAAGCGGACCCGGAACATACCGTTGGGAAGTGATTCAGTAATTAAACCTTCATGAATCAATTTTTGTTCTTTCATTCCAGGTAACCCCCTTGAAGTATCAACTAATGAAGGAAGAGGTATATAACTTACTTTTCCTCTCTATTTCACAAATGGGAAGTTAGAGATAAAATTAGGATACCAGAGGAGGAGGATCACCATATATAACACAAAATTTCTCCTCCAATTCTTTCTAGTCGAGCTTCTTGATCTGTCATTATACCTCGAGAAGTAGAAAGAATTACAATTCCCATTCCACCTAAAATCTTAGGAATTCGTTGATAGTTGGAATAAATTCGTAAACCGGGTCGGCTGATACACTTTAAAACGGTTCTGTATATTCCTTTCCTAGTCTTTCTATGTCGCAGGGTTGAAACCAAGAAATATTTGTTATTTTCCTGATGTTTTCGAACATTTTCAATAAAACCTTCTCGTAGAAGTATTTTAACAATGTTTTCGGTGATATTAGTAGATACTATTCGAACCGTTCCTTTTTTATTCATGTCAGCATTTCTTATAGAAGTTATTATATCGGCAATATTGTCCCTACCCATAACGAACTATAATTTTTTGTGCTTCCTAATTTTGATATAATCAACATGTTTCCTTTTTTCTTTTTTCTTTGTTTTTTTTTTTTTTTTTTTGAATTATTCAATTTTAAAAATGAAAAGTATATGCGTGAGACACAATCTATTAATTTGATCTATTTCAGATAGCCTACTATATCATAGTGTCATCTACTAGTATTTATAATACCTCGGGAGCTAATGAAACTATTTTAGTAAAATTCAACTGTCTCAATTCCCGAGCGATCGCACCAAAAACTCGAGTTCCTTTTGGATTTCCTTCTTGATCAATGACAACCGCTGCATTGTCATCATATCGTATTATCATACCGTTGTCACGTTTGAGTTCTTTACATGTACGTACAATTACAGCTCTAATGACTTCTGATCTTTCTAGAGGCATATTTGGCACTGCTTCTTTGATTACAGCAACAATAACGTCACCAATATGAGCATATCGGTGATTACCAGCTCCTATGATTCGAATACACATCAATTTTCGAGCTCCGCTGTTATCCGCTACATTCAAAAGGGTCTGAGGTTGAATCATATATTTTTTATTTGAATCTGTTATTTCAATGCAAAGTATGAAGGAAAAAAAGAAATATTGTCCGTCCAGAAAAAAATAAACCTGCGGTTGTTTTTTCATCCTCAATATCCCTTTTGTTTAGTTCTACATCCCTATCGTGAAATAACAAATTGAGTTCGTATAGGCATTTTGCACGCAGCTATTGAAATAGCTGCTCTGGCTATAGTTTCTGATACTCCGCCCATTTCATAAAGTATTCGACCCGGTTTAACAACAGATACCCAATATTCGGGGGATCCCTTTCCCGAACCCATACGTGTTTCCGTAGGTCTTACTGTAACAGGTTTGTCGGGAAATATACGTACCCATATTTTTCCACCACGACGCGCATATCGTGTCATTGCTCTCCGCCCCGCTTCTATCTGTCTAGCTGTGATCCAAGCGGGTTCAAGCGCCTGAAGAGCATATCCGCCGAAACAAATATGATTGCCTCGACAAGATATTCCCTTCATTCTTCCTCTATGTTGTTTACGAAATCTGGTTCTTTTGGGGTTATAGTTGATGGTTGTTTCTTAATTCCATCTCTATTGCAGAACCGGACATGAGAGTTTCTTCTCATCCAGCTCCTCGCGAATGAAACGATTCAATAATATTACAGATACACATGTATAATTATTATAATAATAAGTAATAAATAATAATAATAATAAATAATAAATAATAATAAGTAATAATATAAGAAATTATTAGTAATGAATGGCATTTATTGATATTTAATTTGTTACATATTTAATTTTATTTCTTACAAAGGAAGATGTATATACAAAATATACAGCTGGACGTGTATATTATTAGATATAGAAAATATAAAAAATGCTTCTTTTTTTAGAATATAACATAACGTAGAATATAATGAATCCTTACCTTACCTATATTGAATCGTGCCAAAAATTGTAATCCAATAAATAAAGGTTTCGCGGGCGAATATTTACTCTTTCATTCGTAGGGTCAGTCAATTCATGACACCTCTCAGAATAAATCAATTTTTTCTTGGTTCGTTCCGCCATCCCACCCAACGAATTATTAGGATTCGTTTTCAATAGAATCCTATGCAGTCACAGGTTTCGTCGTTCCCATAGCTTCTCCATTAATGGTTAGGCCTGAACTCTGCAATGGAGCTTCCGGCAAAATTCGTTTCCGAGTCAATCTCCTCAGTTTTTATTAACCCGAGGCTCTTTATTCTTTAATATTTTATTTTTTTTATATTATTTTATTTATTTATATTTCATTTATTTCATTTATATATTTATATCAGTATTGATTATATCAGTATTAATGCTTTATCACACTGCCTTTTATTTTATGAGTTGATTCATAGACCATACATATTGGAATCATATATCATTGATATTTTTGTTCTCTCTTTCTATCATCCTTCCATTTATCCACATCCCTTTATTTTTGCTTCACAGCCCATAATCAGATTTCTTTTTTATGGAAAAAATTTCAGTTGCTACAACTATATGATCGATCCACCCATATAGTGACTGTTTCTTGGGATCTTGACAATACGAAGCAATAAGTTGGTTATTAATTTATATGGTTACTAAGTTCATAGTAGGGGTTAGTCCATTTTTTTTTGAATCTCAACCCTAAACTCTAAAGAAAAAACTAACGAGTCACACACTAAGCATAGCAATTATACTAAATGGTCAATCGAATTTTTATTCAGCCTTATAGAATTAGAATTGTTGATTTTTGTTTGATTTAACAGAAAAAGAATGAAAGAGTTTGTAATTTTTTGTTTTATCACTAGCACTAGACAGAATGGCAAGACAAATGAGGGTCTATTATTTCTCGTTTACAAATATCCAAACTCGTTTACAAATATCCAAATTTTGATGCCTAATACTCCATAAATAGTTCGAATTGTATAGGAACAATGATCAATTTTAGCGCGAATTGTTTGTAGGGGAACCCTACCTTCTCTGATCCATTCGACACGTGCAATTTCTTTTCCGTCGATACGTCCTGCGATTTGTACTTGAATTCCTTTTGTATCTGTTTGTTCAGTTAATTCAATAGCTTTTTTCATTGACTTTCGAAACGAAACTCTATTTTTTAACTGTAAAGCTATATATTCTGCAAGAATATTTGGTTGTCCATAAGGTTTTTCAATTCTTGTGATAGCAATGTTGAGTCTCCGGTTCACAGAATGAAGTTCCTTTTGTACATTCATCTGTAATTCTTCTATTCCTCGTGTTTGGCCCTCTATTAATAAATTTGGGAATCCAATATAGATTATGACCTGGATCAAATCGATTCTTTTTTGAATTCCTATACGTGCGATTCCTTCGAAACCCGAGGATATTCTCCTATTTTTTTGTACATAGTTCTTGATACAATTCCGTATTTTTTCATCTTCCTGTAAACCCACGGAATAATTTTTTGTTTGTGCGAACCAAAAGGAACGATGACTTTGGGTTGTACCAAGTCTGAAACCAAGTGGATTTATTTTTTGTCCCATATTTTTCTATTATGTTCTCTTTCCATTCATATTTTTAAAATGATTTAGATTTTTCCTTTAGTACAATTGTTATATGACAAGTGGGTTTTTTTATCGGATAACTACGTCCCCGAGCCCGAGCTCTTAACTTTTTCACAATAGCACTCCTATTGACTTCGGCTTTACTAATGAATGAATCAGCTTCGTTCAAACCCATATTATGATTAGCGTTTGCTGCTGCAGAATAAACCAATTGTAAAATTGGATAAGATGCTCGATAAGGCATGAGTTCCAGTATCATAAGTGTTTCCTCATAGGAACGTCCGCGAATCTGATCAATTACTCTTTGCGCTTTTAAAACAGACATACATATATGTTGAGCTAAAACTTTTATTTCTCTATTTTCTTCTCTACCTGAACTCCAGTTCTTTATCATAAGGTCATCCCCCACCAACCAATGAAATG